CCCGACAAGGAATTTTTTTAGGATATGCTCCTAATTGCATTTAATTCGAATCGAATGGATTTTAAATGGGTCTAGGTCCAATTAGTGGACCAATATAATATGGTTTTCTCTTTACCCAAAAGATTTACACCAAAGAAAAGGGTAATTTAGCTCAAAACTCAAATTATATTATTAGATTCCATTTTCAATCCAACTTTAATCGCACTTCTTGCCAACGAATCAACAGTTAATTGGAATTTCTAGTTATTAACTAAAAAAAAAAAAAAGAAAGAACTCATTCCTGTAGATTAGATCAAATTGAACCTTACTAATTGGTGGAGATTCCTCTTTAATCAAAGGGTTTTAACATTTTTTTTTTTTATTTTTGAGGCGAATTCGAAATTGTTCGAATTGTATAATCGTTAATTACTGACATTGGTAAACGACCCAAAGCGATTTGATTATAATTCAATTCGTGACGATCATAAGTAGAAAGTTCATATTCTTCAGTCATTGATAAACAATTTGTTGGACAATACTCAACACAGTTACCACAAAAAATACAAATTCCGAAATCAATACTGTAATTAAGCAAGCGTTTCTTTCGTATACCAGTTTCCAATTTCCAATCAACAACAGGTAGATCTATAGGACATACACGAACACATACTTCACAAGCAATGCATTTATCAAATTCAAAATGGATTCGGCCGCGAAAACGCTCGGATGTAATTAATTTTTCATAAGGATATTGAATAGTTACAGGTAAACGATTTGCGTGGGATAAGGTAATGATGAACCCTTGACCAATGTACCTTGCAGCTCGTACTGTTTGTTGACCGTAATTCATGAACCCAGTTACCATAGGGAACATATCGTAAAGATCTATGAATAATTTTATGTTTGTTTCTTTCTCTTGTTTGCTATTTGAGAGAAGTCGTAAATCTAGAATATCCTATTCCTTTTTCTTTCCTTTACAATGAAAGGAGTTGGAAAGAAGTTGTTAATAATAGATTACCGAGAGAAATGGGTAAAAGAAATTTCCATCCAAGATTTAATAATTGGTCTATTCTTAGTCTAGGTAAAGTCCATCTTGTTGTGATAGAAATAAACAAGAACAAATAAGTTTTAGCTAATGTAATAAAAATACCAATTGTCGTTCCAAAGACGCTACCTACTTTATTTATTTCAAATAGCTCAGGAACGAATATGTAAGGAATAGAGATATTCCAACCTCCTAAGTAAAGAACTGTTACAAATAACGAAGAAACTAATAGATTTAGATAGGAAGCAACGTAAAATAACCCAAATTTGATACCCGAATATTCGGTTTGATAACCTGCCACTAATTCTTCCTCTGCTTCTGGTAAATCAAAAGGTAATCTCTCAGATTCTGCTAGGGAAGAAATTAGAAAAACGAAAAACCCTATAGGTTGACGCCACAAATTCCATCCCCAAAAACCATATTTGGACTGGGCCTCAACTATATCAACTGTACTTGAACTGTTAGATAATCATAGTCGATGATAACATCACTGTTCCCATCGCTATTCCAGAACCGTACGTGAGATTTTCACCTCATACGGCTCCTCGAGGGCCATCAATAAATCTAAGGACCGAATTGATATTATTTATATTGATATGTTTGTAGTATAATAAATACTATATATCGATTCGAAATGAAATATATATTCTATATAGATAGAGTCAAAACCTATCGGAAGGTCCTGAATTAGACCAATGGAATTCTGTATGCTATAATAATAACTAAAAAAGCACTTCTGAATTGATCTCATCCTTTAATAATTTGAATTTTTATTTGTTGAGTAATAACTTAATCCTTCAATAAAATACTCTTTGTAGAAATAGCAATAGATATTTCAACCCATTCTTTTTGATTACGAAAAAAAAATTATACATTAGTTCCTGAATAATGCCACGTTATCCCTATTAATAGAGGAAATAAGAAAAAGATCTTTTTTTTTTTCGTTCCTATTCTTCTTTTTGAAAAAAAAATAAGGGGGGGTTTCAAAAAAAGGATTATTTCGTTCCTGATAGTCATTTTTGAATCTGTGGATAGGAGTATACTCTGAATCGGAATCGTGGGTAGTACTGCTTGATCATTTCTACTAACTTAAAGCCCCAATTACTATTCTTTTTATGTTATGTAAAAATTCCTTTTGGATAATTTACATAAAAAATCTCCATTACTAATCCTTTATGTATTTTGGTGTTCCTAACCATCCACTGATTTTTGCTCAATCACCCGTTATGGTAATACATAGAAACGATAGTGAAAACTCTATGTGGTTGATCTTTTGAGTTGAGCCCGCTTCAAGCCAGGATGACTAATCAACCAATCTTGGGGTAAAAGTCTTGCTTCTATTTACTTTTTTTTTTTATTCTTGTACGTAGGAAATGAGACTCAATCTTTTTACTGCTAATTTATAAGCTGTTTTCTTTCACTCATACAACTATCTGATTTAGGTCATCGAACTGAATGATGAATAAAAAAAGGAGATATCTATTCAATTTCTTTTCGAAAAAGAAAGGAATAAAGAAAAGTTTCTGTTTTAACGAATCGCACGTAGAGATATTGATAACACACAAAGGGTTAATGGTATTTCATAACTAATCGATTGAGCAGCGGCTCGTAGACCACCTAAAAAAGAATATTTATTATTTGATCCATATCCTGACATAAGGAGTCCAATGGGAGCAATACTGGAAATGGCAATCCATAAAAAAACACCGATATTGAGATCAGATAAAACAAGGTGATAACTAAAAGGAATTACTGAATAACTTAGTAAAATTGATATAACTGCTATGGATGGTCCTATACTGAATAAACGAGTATCTCCTCTAGATGGAAAAAGATTCTCTTTGAAAATAAGTTTTGTCCCATCTGCTAAAGCTTGAAGAATTCCCCAAGGACCGGCGTATTCGGGACCAATACGTTGTTGTATTCCTGCAGATATTTCTCTTTCTAACCACACAATTATGAGTACACCTATTGTGATTCCCAATACAAGAGTCAAAATAGAGAAAAACATCCCTATGATTCCATAGACTTCTTTTAAAGATTCCAATCTAGAAAAAGAATTTATATCTTGTACTTCTGTTGTATCAATTATCATTTTAACGATCAACTTCTCCCATAATGATATCTATGCTACCTAGTATTGTCATAATATCGGCCAATTTCATTCTTTTAACTAACTGAGGAAGAATTTGCAAATTGATAAAACCAGGTGGACGAATTTTCCACCTCCAAGGAAAACCACTCTGATCTCCTATTAAAAAAATTCCCAATTCTCCCTTTGGGGCTTCAACTCTTACATAAAGTTCTTGCTTCGGTAATTCAAAAGTAGGAGAAGGTTTTTTACTAATGAATCGATATTCAAAATCATTCCATTCTGGATCCCTTTCTCTAGCAAAGAATCGGGTTTCTAAATTCTCATAGGGTCCCCCTGGAATTCCTTCCAGAGCCTGTTGAATAATTTTTATCGATTCCCTCATTTCAGCGATTCGGACTAAATAGCGAGCTAATGAATCTCCTTCTTTTTGCCAATGGATTTCCCAATCCAATTCGTCGTAACATTCATAATGATCAACTTTACGAAGATCCCATTGGATTCCGGAAGCTCGTAGCATTGGTCCCGATAAACCCCAATTTATTGCTTCTTCTGGACCAATAATGCCTACCCCCTCAACTCGTTCTAAAAAAATAGGATTTCGCATAATAAGTTTTTGATATTCAGAAACCGCTGTTAAAAAATAATCACAGAAATCCAAACATTTATCTATCCATCCATAAGGTAGATCGGCCGCTACTCCTCCGATACGAAAATAATTATGCATCATTCTCATACCGGTGGAAGTTTCGAATAGATCATATACTAATTCTCTTTCTCTGAAAATATAGAAAAAAGGAGTCTGTGCACCAATATCTGCCATAAAGGGGCCAAGCCATAACAGATGAGAAGCTATACGACTCAACTCTAACATAATTACTCTGATATAACTGGCTCTCTTAGGTACTTGAATGTTTCCCAACTGTTCTGGTCCATTTACGGTTATTGCTTCTGTGAACATAGTAGCTAAATAATCCCAACGTGTTACATAAGGCAGATATTGTATAACTGTTCGATTTTCCGCAATTTTTTCCATTCCTCTGTGTAAATAACCCAATATTGGTTCACAATCAATAACATCTTCGCCATCTAGAGTAAGGATGAGCCGAAGAACACCATGCATTGATGGGTGGTGAGGTCCCATATTGACTATCATGAGGTCTTTTCTTGTAGTTGTTACATTCATAGGTTATTCCTCGATTCATTCTTTCATGAATTGCTGAAAATGAAAAGAAGTTCATTAAAATTCAAGATCTAATAAAAAAATCAAATAATTCAAATTCCTTTTTCAATTAACGAGTTTTTGATTCCCGAATATCCAGCTGACTAATTAATTCTTTATAACGTACTCTATTTTTCTTTGACAAATAAGAGAGCAGTCGTTGGCGTTTTCCCAGGATTTTACGTAGACCTCTCTGAGATAAATAGTCTTTTCTGTGCAATTCCAAATGTGAAGTCAGTCTTCGTATCTTATTGGTGAAATGAAATACTTGAAATTCAACGGACCCCCTGTTTTCTTCTTTTTCTTCTTGTGAAATAACTGAAATGAATGAATTTTTTACCATAAAACGGATTTTCTATCCTCTTTTTTTTTAATGGATTTTACTGATCAGTAAGAATAATGCTAGTCATTTTAATTTTGTATACACAATAATCTTAATTTCTTTATGAACTCCTAATTTTATCAAATAAAATTAATCAATCCAATTTTCTTTTCAATTTTATTTGTATAGGAATAGGAATATGAAAATTCGTATAGGAATAGGAAAGGATGATATATTTCTACATTTAGAAAAGATACAAAATTTTGGATCTAATCTAATAATAAAATAAAAAATAAGAAGATTCCGTTAATCATTTATAGATCTATTGGATATTGATACATGCATTGAATTCGTAGTCATGTATCAGACTGGAAGGTAAGACAATACATGGGTGCAACTATTTGTTTCATATACCATACATATATGGTACAGAATATATATGAAAAACGCATCATTAACAAATTTGCAATCGTGGATACATATTTATCCTTATCATACTGAAGCGGCTCCCATTATTGGTATCAAACCAATATCGATTCATACAAGATAAATCTTCTAATCGAGAATTGGGCCAAAGAACGAACTTTAATTTAATTAGTTTCTTTTTATCAAAATGTTTTCTTTTATCCAAAACAAAGTTTTTTACGTTGTTGCAAAATACTGGATTTTTATGAATACCATCTCTCTTCCGTGAATTGAAACAAATTAGAATTCTTAATTCTTTACGTCCTTTAGTGGATAAAACTTTTTCGGGAACAAAGAACAAATCATAATGATTTTTGTATCTATTTTCAGCCATTCTTTGATGTCTTTCAATGGATTTATCCAAATTAATCGTAGCAATATAGCTTTTTTCTCGGTATCTTTGATTAATTTGGGGCTTACTCTTATGAACCAATGAAATATTTAGGCTTTTGTACATAAAAAATTGTCCGTCATTTTTTATAGACAAACGAACTGGTTCGATAATTAATATACCCTTTTTCATTAATTCTGTAAGAGTTAAATCCTTTTGAATCATCAGAATATCTAAACTCATTTCTCCCCTTTGAATAGAGGATATAGCAATTTCTCTTGGATTTATCAGTCTAAGTAGGAGACAATATACTTTGATATTATTGATCATTCTTTGATTTAAAGAATCATCCCATCTCAATTGAAAACGTAAATACCTTTTTAGGAAGAAATCAAGTTCTGCTTCCGTGTTGCTCTTATATTGCTTTTTCTTTATACGTTTTTTCATATCTGAGCTTGCATAATCTTCTTCAATAGCTTTTTCTTGGTTTGAGAGAAGTGATCCAAGGTTCGCTTGATTTTGTGCATCTGATTCAAGATTATCTCGACTTGCGGATTCTTTTTCTTCTTGATTTCGATTCTCTAATTCAATCGATTTTTTTTCATTCGAAAATAGAAAAAGATTCCTTTTGTTCTTTCTAGTGATGTTTTTATTTTCACTACCATTTTCATTAAAATTTAAAAGAAGTAGTTGGATTGGTATGATCCACGGTCTCATAATATATGTATTATAAAGCAGCACAAATTCTGGAAAGAACCAAAGTTTCAGATTCGATATGGGACGACTTAGTATTTCTTCATTCATTCCGATCCAATCAAAAAGGTCTTTTTTTTTGTTGGATGCCGTAATTCCTCTATTTTGGGAAATTTTAAGATAAAAAAGACCTTTTTGATCCATTTTATCAATTATTTGATAATTATTAATCCCAGTCTTAGTATTTTTATTACCATTGGTATCGATATCGATCCAGGACTCAATATCGACTTTATTTCGAAGACAAAAATCGAAAATTCTCCAATCAAAATATTTTCTATCTGTAAATTTATCCAGATTCATAATAGCATCATCTTCTAAATTAATAGGAATAATACCTCCTGTCATGTCAACGAATTTACCCTTTTTATATATCTTATTGTAATTATAACAAATCTCTTGTTTATTATTTAAACGTAATGGTGATACAGAAATATGTGAATCCTTCTTATTTTCATAATTAATCGATTTATATGAAAAAAGGTCATATTTATAGTATTGTTGAAAGTTATATTTTGAATTTGATTCAAAATCATTTAATTTTTTGTAATTAATTAATATTAATCGATCTTTTTCATCTGAATGCTTTTTGTTTAAATCTTTATTTTGCACTATACGGGTTTGATTGAATCTATTTCGCCATTTGTGTGGTACTAATCGATACCATCTAATCGGAGATAAATCATATTGATAATGAACCCTTAACCAGTTTTTCCATTGAATCATTTCCGAATTCCAAATATTTTTATGTTTTAATTCAGAATGAAAAATTCCTTGTGTTTCAAAATAATCCTTTATTTTATTCTTAAGAAAAAGAGATGTTCCGTGATATTGAAGGACATATCTTAACTTATACAAGTTACGAATTTGCGTTTGATATAATTGGTAAAATACATATGCTTGTGAGAATGAGGATAAAAAAATCTTTGATTTTTTATTACTAATATCCGAAATTGATTTTTTTATAGTCCAAATAAAACGAATTGTATTTTTATTTCTTTTATCAATTTTTTCTTTATTTCTTTCATTATTGTAAATGTATTTATCAATCATTTTTTTTGAATTATCAAAAAAAAGTTGTGTAGTGATCCTCGGAATATTAATGATACAGAGAAGGATATCTATGTATATCCTTTCAATTAAAAATTTGAAAAAAGAATATGATTTGTGGATTAATCGAACATTTCTTCTTTTGAATTTCTTTAATTTCTCCCAAATATTTTTTATTGATGCTAATAGTTTAGTAGGATAACTTCTTTTATTATAACTAATATTTATATTGATTTCCGGAGTTAAAAATCCTTTCTTCTTATCTTTTGTAATTTTTTCTATTTGATTCCTGATTGTGCTGGTTCTATCAGCCAGATCTTTCATTTTTTTTTCTGTCAAATTCATAAATAGAATTTGAATGGACGATTCATTAATCATCCCATTACTGATTATCCCATCTTTTTCTTTTTTAGTTTCACTCAATTCATATATTTCTCTTAATCCAAATAATTGAATTGGGTTTCTTTTTGAAAGTTCTTTTATTATTCCTTTTAAAAATAGAATGTTTTTCATGACCCATTTTTTCCTTTCTTTTGAAAGGTTTAAAAAAAAATGGATTCTTTCTTTTAAAACCTGTATAACTAAAAAAGAATTCTTTTGCAATTTGATAATTTTTTTTCTGAGTTCTTTAAAAATGGGTTCAAAAAATGAACGTTGTTTTCTGGGAGAACCAAAAGGAAGTTCAGTTTCCATTCCCCAAACTGTTAAAAAACAAAAATTGTTTTTTTGCCCTTTATTTCTCAGCGGATCTTTCTGGGGGGGTGACACCTTAGATCTGTGCCAAGGTTTAAGGCAAAAAGGAAATAGGATCTTTATCTGAATACCGTCTGTCAACCAATTTTTTGGAAATTCGGTTTCTGATAATTGAACACCATTATAGGTGCATTTAACATGCATTTCTCTATTCCAATCTTTTAAGTCCTCGGACCACTCGGGAAATTGAAATAATAACATACGGGCTATATTTTTAGCTATTATCAATGAAGGGAATAGAATATATTTTCTAAGAAAAGATTGGGTTACTAATAGGGATCCTCTTATTACTTGAGCAAATAAAATGCTATCCCAGGCTTCCGCTATTTCTATTTGTGCTTTCTCTTCTCTTTTGTATTCTTCTCTTTTTTCTTCCTCTTTTTTTTTATCACTTTCTTTTGTCTTTTCCTCCGTATAATCCGAAATTCTTAATTCTGTTGTTTTTTTATACATCCATTTTTTCAAAATGGATTTTATCATCCCGGAGATATCAAAAGAAAAAAGGGGTTTGTCTATTCTGTCCAAAAAAAGAGTAGAATGCACATTTGCTTGAAACAATTCACAAGTAACTGTTTTACGTCTTTGAGCACGCATAGAGCCTTTGATTATGTCTCGACGAAAATCCGATTGTTGTGAATAACGTATCAAAGCCACTTCGTCGGCTTGATCAGGATTATTAGTATTTTTGCTATTAGCATCAGTATTTTGATGGTTATCAGTAAAAATCACTACACGTTTGGCTTTTCTGGAACGAATCTGATGATCCTCTGCCACGTTTTCTTCGTTTTCTCCCTCCTGTTGTTCCAAATCGTTGATTAATTTGTATGACCACGGAGGAACTTTTTTACTTATTTCTTTTATTCCAATAGATTTTTTTTTAATTCTTTTAGTTTTGGGCTCGGTTATAACTGCGTTGAAGAAAATTTTCAAAATTTTTATTTGATCTTCTGAATTAATTCTTCCTTGTTCAGTTTCTGGAAATGGAAATAAATAAAGTTTTTTTTCTTTTGATAATGAATTTCTATCAAATGCATCTATTTGTTTTTCCAAGTTTTTCTGATCAGTATTAAAAAGTATAACATGAATCTTATTTATCCAACCTGTCTCGATGTAATTTTTTATAGAAATTTTATTTAGGATTGGGGATGAAAAAAAAAATTTGACCCTTCCACGACAGGGCCCTTTCAAAAAAGGATCATATATTTTAGGCAAGTATTCTTTTTTATTTTCATCATTACACAATCTAGTTCTTTTTTCGAGTACATCTAGAGTAATGGATCCTTTATTTCGAGTTTCCGTTCGATTTCTAAATTCTTTGCTCAAGTTGTTCTTTTTTTGTTCATTGGTATAAATCCAATGATCATACAATTCATCAGAGGGTAGTTTTTCTCTTGTCAACAAAGAAATTTTTTTTTGTATCATTTCCAAGAAAGTTGACAAACTGGGGGGGTACGCAAAAGATATTCTTTCTTTTCCATTGTTTCGACATGTATAAAAAAAATATTGTGACATTTCATTTCTTACGGCATTTTCAAATTGATTGTTTTTTATATATCGCAATGGACGATTCCATCGTTTATAGTCGAAAAGAAGAGTTACAAGAGGTTTTTCAAACCATAATAAAAATGGATCTTCTTGAAATATTTCTAATTTCGAATTCTCTTTATTTTTATTCCGATCCATATAAGAAGTTTTATAAACTTGGCTATCTTTATAGAATGTCTCTTGAAAGTTGAATTCATCCCTTGTTTTTTCCTTTCCATTCACTCGGATCTCTTCTCTTTCATCGATTTTGTCCGGATCCTCCTTTTCTTCCGAAAAAAGGGAAGGAGAAAGATCTTCTTCAATGGATCCCTCTTGTTCCTGTTTAGTCCCCTTCGTTTCGAAAGTTGTTTCTATTTCTACATCTGTTTCTTCCTCGCTTTCCCCCCTTTCTTCCGTTTCTGAGGTTTCTTTGAATTTTTTAGTAACAATGGGTGACGGTATTC